TTTCTAAACGAAAAATTCACGTATTGGGTCTCATCAAAAGAAAATGAACTAATTAATAAATGATTGGTCTTACCGAAAATATCTATCTTTCTTCTAAACGTAATGACCAGGAGAGTTATGGATAATAATGATCCACATAAAAGAGCTGCATAGCTCAACAACATCATACTTACGTGCATCATTAACCAACGGGATTGGAGAGCAGGCACTAATATTGCGGATTGATGCATTTTAGTTAAAAGACCCGAAGTGGCAAAGCCTTGGGTTAAAATAGCGCTTGGGGCGGTTATTTTACTGAAAAAATTCTTATAGTTTCTAAAATATGGAACTATATGAATAAGAGAGAAACTCCATGAAAGGAACATTAATGATTCATATAGGTCACTTAATGGTACATGTCCCGAATAAATCCAACGAGTAACTAATAATCCTGTTATACAGAAAAAAGTAGTTATCATGCCTTTTTCTGACGAATCACATAGTCCTACAATTTCATAGACCAAGGTCATCAGATGAGTAGGAATCACAATTGAAATGATCGAAAAAGATATGTGAGTTAATATATGTTCTAAAGTTGCAAATATCATAAACAATCATTTTTTTTTGTTATAGTTATAAAAAAAGGGAACCCTTCCTTAATTACCGAATGTAAATATGGTATCGAATTAAAGGATCCGTTGTGTCCTTTTTTGTTTTAGAGAATGCCGCCACTCGGACTCGAACCGAGATGCTCTAGCACTGCTTCCTAAGAACAGCGTGTCTACCGATTTCACCATGGCGGCTTGTTCGAAGTAATACTAACCCATGCATATTCAATCGTCGATATTGAGAGGTTCAATGCAATTGCAATAGATTTATATTGAATAAATCGAAGAATAGCCATTCAAGTCAATATTTGAAGGTTCAATAATTGTTACTAGCTTACCTTAAAGCTTAGTAATAGTGAATCGATGGGGAAAATGGCAATCCCCATCTCGCAAATCATATAAAAATGTACTCTATTCACTATATTGAACCTTGTATCTTGCGTCTAATAACGCCCTTTTTTCAAACAAAATACAAATAGTGCCATTTTTAGGTTAGGGCCCAATATATGATACAGAATCATTAATTTATCCAATCATTGATTGATGTTGATTTAGATCATTTGAAGGGTTTCTTATCACATTATTATTTATTCTTTGCTTTTTTTATTTCATTTTTTTTTGTCGTACAAAAAAACCTTTTGAATAACCGGTAGAAATGGATTTAGCTAAAGAAAAAGCTTTTACCGCTGCCCAATATCCCTTTCTCTTCCAAAAATTTCTACGAATATGCTTTTTTGATATAGAAGTACGTTTTTTTGGAACCGCCATGCAAAAATTAACTTTTCTAAGTTGAATGTGAAAGACATGTATTGTTCAAAATAGATCATTAATTCTTTCTATTCATATATCTATTATTTAGTTTATAGATTTTCTTCATAACATACAAATATGCGCATATAGTATATAACTATTGCTAGGGACTAAATTCTTGTTAGGGACTAAAACTCAAGTTGGAGAATAAAAAGAAAGGAGATGCGATTCGCTAGGTGTAACTCTCATAGAAAAAAAGAGTGATCTTTTTTCTCTTTTTTAAGTATTCATTATCATTATTATTGCATACAATGACAATCTCAGAAGAAAGAAAATTGTACTGATTGTTTCATATCTCCATTCATTAGGATCGATGGTATCAACTACCGATGAAATCGAATGAAATCGACCCCCGCGGATAAATAAGATAAAAAAGAAAACTAAAATAAAAGGTTCCAATTCCTATCTCAGTCTATTTGAAATGGACCATACCATATATATAAATATAACCTACATATACCTACCGTCGTAATACATTTAATAACAATAACCAGAAATTCATTACCTAAATGAGATAAAACAATAAGATTTTCTCTACCAATTGATCACATTAAAGCATAGCGTCCTCACGATTAGAAGAATACTTTTGTTCAAGGATCCATTACTTGAACTTGATTAAGGCAATTTAAGTAACCTCTTACTTCACCTTCTTACTTCACCCATATGGGAGGTTACAAGTATCATAGAATTTCCCACAAGTTATGGTGGAAGCCAATCAATCAGTTTCAAATTACATTTTAATTAGTTAATGATTTTGGATAAAATATCTTGTTGGGTTGAGTTATTTGTGGATCTCATGATCCATATCAAAAGCTAATAATTACTTAACCCCTAAGTATTAAGCAATAATTTGCTTAATTATATCATTTGACCAATTCAATTGTAACTCCTTGGGTCAAATTAGAAATAGTCGAGGAAGAGCGAGATTAATAAAAAAGAATATTCTTTTCATATCCTTCTTTTGGTTTGTGTTAAAAAAAAAAAATAAATAATAACTGGTGATGAATATGAATTGGGAACAATAATTAATATAATTAATTAGAAGAAAATAGAGGAAAAAGGTTTGATTTAATTTTATTATTTATTATTATGGAACGCACATATCAATATGCATGGATTATACCTTTCGTTCCGCTTCTAGTTACTATGTTAATAGGATTGGGACTCCTGCTTAATCCGACAGCAACAAAAAATATTCGTCGTATATGGGCTTTTCCCGCTGTTTTATTGTTAAGTATAGTTATGGTCTTTTCCACCAAGCTGGCGATCCAGCAAATAAATGGTAGCTCCATTTATGAATATCTATGGTCTTGGAGCATCACTAGTGATTTTTCCTTAGAGTTCGGCTACTTGATTGATCCACTTACTTCTATTATGTCGATATTAATCACTACTGTTGGAATCATGGTTCTTATCTATAGTGATAATTATATGTCTCATGACCGAGGATATTTGAGATTTTTTGCTTATATGAGTTTTTTCAATACAGCGATGCTGGGATTAGTTACTAGTCCCAATTTGATACAAATCCATATTTTTTGGGAACTAGTGGGAATGTGTTCCTATCTGTTAATAGGTTTTTGGTTTACCCGACCAATTGCAGCAAATGCCTGCCAAAAAGCGTTTGTGACCAATCGTGTGGGGGATTTTGGTTTATTATTAGGAATCCTAGGTTTTTATTTAATAACAGGTAGTTTCGAATTTCAGGATTTATTCAAAATATTCAATGATTCGATCATTAATAACAATGAGATTAATTCATCATTTGCTACGCTTTGTGCCTTCTTATTATTCCTTGGTGCAGTTGCTAAATCTGCGCAATTCCCACTTCATGTATGGTTACCTGATGCTATGGAGGGACCCACTCCTATTTCGGCTCTTATACATGCGGCTACTATGGTAGCCGCAGGAATTTTTCTTGTAGCTCGGCTTCTTCCTCTTTTCATAGCCATACCTTACATAATGAATATCATATCTTTGATAGGTGTAATAACGGTACTATTAGGAGCTACCTTAGCTCTTGCTCAAAGAGATATTAAGAGAAGTTTAGCTTATTCCACGATGTCTCAATTGGGCTACATGATGTTAGCTTTGGGTATAGGTTCTTATCGAGCCGCTTTATTCCATTTGATCACTCATGCTTATTCTAAAGCATTATTGTTTTTAGGGTCTGGATCAATCATTCATTCCATGGAACCCATTGTTGGGTATTCTCCGGCTAAGAGTCAGAACATGGTTCTCATGGGCGGTTTAACCAAATATATGCCAATTACAAAAACAACTTTTTTTTTAGGTACACTTTCTCTTTGTGGTATTCCACCCCTCGCTTGTTTTTGGTCCAAAGACGAAATTCTTAATGATAGTTGGTTGTATTCACCGATTTTTGCAATAATAGCTTTCTACACAGCAGGATTAACTGCATTTTATATGTTTCGTATGTATTTACTTACTTTCGAAGGGCATTTACGTAGTCATTTTCAAAATTACAGCGGACACACAAATAGTTCCTTCTATTCAATATCCATATGGGGGCAAGAAGGTTCCAAACCTGTTAGCAGTAATTTGCTTTTAACAACAAGGAATAAAAATGACAAGTCCTCCTTTTCCAATTGCTCGTTTTCTAATACATATAAAATTGCCGGTTATGTAAGAACCATGCGATCATCTTTTAGTACTCACTTTTTAAATAAAGACTCTCATACTTTACTATATCCGCATGAATCGGACAATACCATGTTATTTCCCCTGCTTATATTGGCCATATTTACTTTGTTCGTTGGATGCATAGGAATTCATTTCGGGCACGAAGTAATGGAGGTTGACATATTATCGAAATGGTTAACCCCATCGATGAAACTTTTACATCAGAATTCAACTGATGAAGATTGGTATAAATTTTTTACGAATGCATTTTATTCAGTTAGTATAGCCTACTTCGGAATATTTCTAGCATCCGTTCTATATGGGTCTGTCTATTCAGATCGACAAAATTTGTACTTAATCAATTCATTTGCTAAAATAGATTCTAAAATGAGAATTCGCTTAGAACAAATAATAAATGTCATATACAACTGGTCATACAATCGTGGATACATAGACGTTTATTACGAAAAAGTATTCATTAAGGGTGTACGAGAATTAGCTCAACTAGCTCATTCTTTTGATCGACGAGTAATTGATGGAGTTACTAATGGGATTGGCGTTGCAAGTTTCTTTCTAGGAGAAGGTATTAAATATATAGGGGGAGGGCGAATTTCTTCTTATCTATTCTTATATTTAGCTTGTGTATCAATAGTCCTACTAATTTACTATTAGTATATTTTCTAAATTAAAGTATTTATATAGTATATATAAATAGAATATATAAATGGAAACTTCTTTTTCGCTCCCTTCTTTCATAACCCGAGTTCTTAGAAGTAAGAGATAAGAGGGACCTATAGAAAATGTGGTTAGAAATCCATAATAAAGTCCGACCATAACGACCGAATTAACTATATTCATCCATAATAATAATAGATTACCGAGTAGACTATATTTCAAAATCATTCATTAACCTCCCCTTTTTCTGTTGCAACTTATCGATTATTATATGATAATTTCTTA